AAAAGATTCAACTCGTACCTGGAATCGAGCTCTTATAAAAAAACTTTCTATCATTTCGTAATTTCCTAGCTGTGATATAGGCATATCTCATCTTAACAATACGCAAATTGATGGGTGAAAGTTGAAGAATGTAGTTTCACCTTTTCTTTCGGACAAATCGTTGGGGATCCTATACTTCATTATATTATAACACATTAGAACATTAATTCATTTCATATAGAGAAGTATTGTTTATTTTCTATATATATAGAAATTCATATATTATATATTCTAATGAATAAATAAATATGGAAATGATATGGATATATCATATTCTAATGAAGATATGATAAATATCAAAATTTTGAACGGTTCATGAAAGGTGGAAAACTTATTCGGATTTAGTCACACCATTCCATTATATTGACAATTACAAAAAACTATTCATACTATGAGTATAGTATGATGTCGATTGGGCGGATATGCCCCCATCGTCTAGTGGTTTAGGACATCTCTCTTTCAAGGAGGCAGCGGGGATTCGACTTCCCCTGGGGGTAGGGTACTATGAAAGGAGATTGATCATGTATTATCAATAAGTCTAGAATTGATTCTTCCTGGGTCGATGCCCGAGTGGTTAATGGGGACGGACTGTAAATTCGTTGGCAATATGTCTACGCTGGTTCAAATCCAGCTCGGCCCAAGAATTCGCCGATCCATCATGAGATAAGAAATTTTTCCTCCGGAAACGCCTGGGGGATAAAGAAAAGAATACATACATTGTTATATCCTTTTTGTTCCCGTATATTCTTCATTTTTTAATGATCTAGATTCATATCATGATCCCTAAATATAGGGAAAGGGTGAAAGAAAAGAAGAAAAATATATATTTTTCTTTTTCATTATCATTAAAAGATTTCTTATCAATTCAATCGATTTAATTTAACACGATTTGACAATAAGATTACTAGTAATCCGTATCGTTCTCACTAAAGTCCATATCCATGCGGATATTAATATATCACCCCTTTCTCCGTTTTTTCTCTGTTACAATACGAAATCGTTTTAATCAAATCATTAAGAATATGTATTGTATGCTGTATACCTTATTTCTCTGGGATTGTAGTTCAATTGGTCAGAGCACCGCCCTGTCAAGGCGGAAGCTGCGGGTTCGAGCCCCGTCAGTCCCGACCTAGTATCCGATGATTCCCTCAATTAATCTCTTGATTCCATCAACTCATCTCTTGCTTTTTTGTTATGTGGCGGGACGAAGGGGGATCTAATTCCCAGAGGGGGTCCTTATTTCTTCTTTTTTTTTTCGTTTCGAATTTCTTATTTTATTGAATTGAGAAAATACGGCAATTTCCATTATTTCAATTAATACCCACCGATTGGTGGGGGATAGACATATGTGGATTGTTACAATTGTTGGTAGCACGATTCCAACAGATCCCGTACTTGTCTAATTTTTTGATTGCTCCCGATCCGCGGACGGGGGTTGAATACCCATATGTTTTCACCAGAGCACATACACAAATTTTCATTCGTTTATTGCAAAATGAAGTTAATTTTCACTTTAACATAGTTACCTCGATAAAATACTTTTCAAATTAAAGCTACCCCCCTCTTCTAACTCCGATTTTCTATAACCTGAACAATCAATTTATATCATTCAAACTGCACGCTTTACTTTTTATATTTATATATGTGTCCCATTACCAATCCAATTTTCTATTAATAATAAGAAAAGAAAGATCAAACAAAGAATCCACCCCCGTTTCTTTTCTTAGTGAGGGAATGCATAATCTTTTTTTATTCCCATTGAATTGAGGGGGAAGGTCTTTATCGAAGAAAGAACCAACTCAAAAAAGTGAATTTGAGTTTTCGAAATATTATTTCTTCTTCTTTTTTCCATTGAACTTCTACTATTGATGGGGTTTGTGACCAATGGAAGTGGAAGATGGGTCAGATAATACCTCATTATTTTATATTATTTATTTATAGGATTATATAAAGAAGACGGTAGGTTATAGAAAGAATGAATAATGATAAATTCAACGGGATTCTTGATTTGATCAGGAATTCCATTTTTGATTATGATTCTTTTTTTATTCCGTATGGATAAAAGATCTTCCTATGTTATACTATTCCATTCTCAACGACGAATAGATTTGATAGCTCATATATTGTTATTCATGATATTGATCCGATTCAATATCATCGGGATGTATTCCCCCCCATTGAATTTACAGGAGAAAGATTTAGAATCTCTATGTTTTATGGGATTAGATCCCGAGTTATTATGAAGTAAAAAACGATGAAATTATGGAAGTAAATATTCTCGCATTTATTGCTACTGCGCTGTTCATTCTAGTTCCTACTGCTTTTTTACTTATTATTTACGTAAAAACGGTCAGTCAAAATGATTAATTTGAATCAAACTTGATTTCTTAGTTCTTATCAATTCAATAATGGAAGAAATGAAAGGGATTCAAATTAGGCGTCTTAAATGAAATGAGCGGATTAAAATCAGCAGTATATGAGATCTGATAGTGTGGTAGAAAGAAATATAGGAACCTTTCTACCACACTATCGATTATTATATAAATATAAAATTTGAAAGTCGGGCTGTATAATATAAAGATATATTTATCTGGGAATTGATTATTATATAATATTAATATTATAGGCTTAATCACCCCGTAATTTATTGATAGAAATATATATATTATATTCTATATAAAATATAGAAATATGTATGTATATACATATAAATAAAAATATCCCAATTCGAGTTCTTTGCTACATCCATTTGATTTGTACCAATTTTGATCAATATAATATAACCGAATGCCCACTTTGACTCTTATGTCTTACGTTTCTAATTACTAGTTTTATTATTTTATTAGTTAATTTATATCCAATATGGATCCTCTGGGATCCGTCGAAACAATCAAATCAATGTAAGAATATATGGTATGGGCATAGAATAGATTATATAAAAGAACCCTAGTCATCATTTTTTTAGTATTCCGACAAGGAGTAATTGATTTAGCCGTTGACAGATGATTCAAGGAATTCTTCCTATTTGTAAGTAGTAGATACCGCCTATTTTTAACGCGTAAACCGTGATAATGATATTAAGTGAGTGTGAGTCTAGTCTATAAGAAATAATATTTCTAGGAGTCTAAATCCAAGGTAAATGCACAATATAATATGTGAATCACCCAACGTTTCTCTCTGTATGGTATAAAGTACGTATCTACATAATAACAGATAGACTTTCTCTTTGAACAGTAAGGCGAGAAACAAATAAAAAAGGGGGTTGGTTGCTCCTCATTGTAATATCCATATAAAATTCTGTTAAAAGCGAGTTTATCAAAATATTTTATTTAGGTCAACAATTTCATATCATGTGTATTCCTTTTATTTTCAAAATACGAGCATGGGAATCATTGAAATAAAATATTTGTTTGATTGAAAGGTTATTCTTCATCTATTACTGGATTAGGATTCCAGTATCATTTTGAAATGAAGATATTTTTCTTTAAAAACGCTTTGCAGAACGATCTATGAAACTATTGATACAATACAGTTTGATTATTCAACTCAATTAAATTAGTAATGACCCTAGAGTCCACTTCTTCCCCATACTACGAGTGAAAGGGAAAATGTAAAGACTACCATTAAAGCAGCCCAAGCAAGACTTACTATATCCATGTGAATTATGTCCCCTATCTCTATGAATATGAAGAAACTCTTCCATTATTGATTACTAATAATAATGCAATCAATGGCACAGAGTCAAAAGGGAATTCTGAACGAAGGCTGATGATAAACCAATCCAGTAACCCCGCCCATAACAAGTTCATATATGATTATTTAGAAACATTAAGTACAAGCAAGATACACAGCTACTTTCTTGTAATTATCAAGAAAATTCTATTAATGGAACTTGTAGGAATAGTAAGACCTATCGTTTCTTTTGTTACCCTTCATAATAAAAAAGCATAACAATATACAATAAAGATAGATCACTATCTATCACATACCTCTACCTACTGTTTGATCTAATCCTTGCGTCTTCCCGAGTATTTCACAAAAACACTCGGGGGACCTTCTATTACATTCTTGCCCGGGTGTTACCGAAAATAACGAAGTTTTTCTTTTTCAACAAAAAAAGCCAATTACTCATACAATCCAATATTGATTGAATGTCTGATCACTCATAAATTCTCGCGAGTCTGTATACAAGGAATCTTCCACAACTACCAATTTCCCACTCAACTATATAATTCAAGAATTCATCATTAGGTCATTAGACAGTACATTAGTACTGGAAGTCTTGATAGCCTAGCCCTTCCTTCCTATACTAAAATACTCCCCGGAACTCCAGGCGCAAGGATTGACATTCTTTTAACCTCCAGCTTTTAAAAATCAAGCAAGTATCTGAAGTTCGAGTCTTTTTCCTCTGCTTATGCTAGGCAAGGATCGGCGAATTCTATTCTATCAGCACGCAAAGGTATTTATCATTTTTTATTGATCAGGCGGCACCCGGATTTGAACTGGGGAAAAAGGATTTGCAGTCCCCCGCCTTACCACTCGGCCATGCCGCCAAAATGAGAAAAATAGATGAAATATTCCCCCCCCGTTTTTTGATTGGATTTGCATCTTGAATCCCGTTTTTCTTATTCCTTTACCAATAAACCTAAACAAAAAAAATCCTTCCTTTTTGATTGGAGACGAATCCTTTCTATTAATTGTTATTAATTGTATTGTATAGTATCTCAAATATCAAAACACGCAACGCCTAAAAATCAAAAATTCCCTCCTTTTTTTATATTGAAATTAAAGACCATTTTTTCATTTTGAGTCACACAAGCAAAAATTCCATGCAAATTCAATTGGACCCATTAACTTTAACTATTGACTGTTAATTCATGAAAAGTTCTTGGATCTCAAATTGTGTTTCCTTAATGGCATAACAAAATGCAATTGATACACAACTAATCCGTATCAAAAAT